CAATTATTTTAGTGTAATTTTTACCTCCCGCGATTAACAAGAACACAGAATCACGCCCTGTAGGATTTGAACCTACGACATCGGGTTTTGGAGACCCACGTTCTACCGAACTGAACTAAGAGCGCTTTATTATCACAATAAATATTTTGTAACCCCAATTTATCTTGCATATATATATACTATAAAAAAAAAAAATGAAATATTTATTTAATTATGTATGTACAATTTTATTAATTGATCTCAATTGATCCCTCGTTACTGCTCAGAAGATAAGTAATAGGTAGGGATGACAGGATTTGAACCCGTGACATTTTGTACCCAAAACAAACGCGCTACCAAACTGCGCTACATCCCTTTCAATTGGTCTACAGTGTCATTGTAGAGAATCCCTGTCTTGTTTTCCACATCTTTATTTCCTACATTGATATACACAAACTATCTTATCATTTCTTCCTTCTTACTTTTGGTCTCATATATCATATAACAAACATATAATATGGTAAAAGACTTATATAAAGTATGAAATAAATATGAAATCTACCACAAAAAATTAATATTTTTTAGGAATTTAAGGCGGAAATGGACGTATTTTTTTTCTTTTAATAAATATCTATTTTGTACATTTCAATTTGAATTAGGAACTCCGCGTACAAGTGGTAAGTCATTAACTACATATACACATCCGGTCATATATGTATTACCATTATGTATTACAAATTCTAATAAAATTACAATAACGAATACAGAAAGAGGAGTTTTTAAAATGCGAGATCTAAAAACATATCTCTCCGTGGCACCGGTAGTAAGTACTCTATGGTTCGGGTCTTTAGCAGGTTTATTGATAGAGATCAATCGTTTTTTTCCGGATGCGTTGATATTCCCCTTTTTTTCATTCTAGCTATTGATATGGGAAGGGGGAAGAAGATTAGAGATACAATCAAATATCTGTAACTAATCCCTACCCCTCCCTTCTTTTTTTCTTTGTTTTTTTTTTTCTTTTTTTACTTATTCTTTCTAAAAAAAAAAAAAAAAAAACAAAGAAAAAGCGGTTTCACCCTCAGTGAAACTATGAACTCGGGCTCAGGCTCAAATTAAATTAATAATAGAATGGAAATGCGGTGGTTGGGGCAACAATATCATACAAGATACTTAACTGAAAATGAAATACTGTACGGCAATTAAAAATTATAAATATAGTTAGAAATCATTATATTACTTATTATTTATTACTATATTGATTATTGATTGCAACAAAATATTTCTTTCATAATTTGATTTCGAGTTACCTGCTTCTATTTTTGTGTCCTTTCTTCTTCCTTGCTTCGGGTCGGAAAATTAAAGAATTGAGTGAATCAAAAACCAAAGGAGGTTCATGGCTAAGGGTAAAGATGTCCGAGTAACGGTTATTTTGGAATGTACCAGTTGTGTTCGAAATCGTGTTAATAAGGAATCAATGGGCATTTCCAGATATATTACTCAAAAGAATCGACACAATACGCCTAGTCGATTGGAATTGAGAAAATTCTGTCCCTGTTGTTACAAACATACGATTCATGGGGAGATAAAGAAATAGATCGACCCGATCGCTCGTGTGTCAGTCTTCCAAGGAAGATGAAAAATTACATATTATATATAACAATATATATATATATATAATTTATTTGAATTTATTTTTGAATTTATTTAAATATAAATAAATATAAACAAATAAATATAAACAAACCAAATCCTATTTCGATCGGATCAAAGATGATGTAGAATTAAGAAATAGGATTGGGATTTTCAGGATAAGGAATAAACAAACCATGGATAAATCCAAGCGAATCTTTCTTAAATCTAAGCGATCTTTTCGTAGGCGTTTGCCTCCGATCCAATCGGGGGATCGAATTGATTATAGAAACATGAGTTTAATTAGTCGATTTATTAGCGAACAAGGAAAAATATTATCTAGACGGGTGAATAGATTGACCTTAAAACAACAACGATTAATTACTATTGCTATAAAACAAGCTCGTATTTTATCTCCGTTACCTTTTCTTAATAATGAGAAACAATTTGAAAGAAGCGAGTCAACCGCTAGAGCTGCTGGTCTTAGAACCAGAAAAAAAATAGGTTGACTCTTCAATTGAATTGAATCAAAATAAAATTCCAATCCAAACTCAAATGCGGATTGACGTTTTTTTTTTTGTTCGAAAAATCGTAAAATCGAAATGTCCTGTCGTAAGAAAAAAAATGGGAGAAGAGGAATAAATATTTTTTATTTAACGTCTTTCTTCATTTTGATGACTTTATCATATTTTATCATACTAATTTCTACTCTACCTTCCCAGAGTTCATTCTCCAGGGAACTCCATTTAAACTATTCCAACGGATTCCTTCCAATCTCTTTATTTTATGATCTCATTGGAAATCATATAAAGACAACTCTTATTTAATATAGCTATTTGTGCAAGTATTTTACGATTAAGAAGTAACTGTCTCTTGTACAGATTGTGTATAAATTTACTATAACTAAAGTATACTTTATTCTCGCGAATTACTGCATTTATCCGAGTGATCCACAACCGACGAAAATCTCTCTTTTGTCTACCTCTATCCCGATGAGCCGAAACCAAAGCTCTTATTTTCTGTTGAGTAATAGTACGAGTAAGTCTTGAATGAGCCCCTCGAAAGGTTGATGCAAATAAACGAATTTTTGTTCTACGTCTTCGAGCTATATACCCTCGTTTAATTCTGGTCATTGAATAAATGAAACTTTGATGAATAACTAATCGATTTCCTTTCTTTCAGTTATTCCCTTCCCCTAGTCTATTAATAACAAAACGGATTCTTCCAATGTATAAAATTTAAATTCCAATGGCTTTTGCTACTATAACCTTCCCGACCACGATTTTTTTTTTTTTTTTTTTTCTAGGTGAAATGCCTAGAAAAAAATTGTATTGATATTAGGTATCAAAAACACATAAAAGTAGTAAATATAAATGGATATAGTGGGTTCCATCGTTTCTATGGTTACTTCTTAAACGGTGAGGTCCTCTCTATACACCGGAGCCCTTCTTTCATTTAATCAATGTTATTGTTAACTTGTACAGTTCACACTCTTTGGCTCTACCCATAATTATCCAGTACGAGGTCTTTCACAATGAGATCTACTTATACAGTAACGGTATTTAATTATGAAGATTAGCTGAGTAGCTGACCCTGTTAGTCCGTTCTTGCAAGAGTAAGGTATAATTTTTCTGCTTTTTAAAATAGTATTTCCCCTGCTTAATGGATATCATTTGCTATCAATGGAGAATTCTTTCTCATCTTATAAAACGAGTTGATTGGATTTGCACCAACGGAAACCATACATTTGATACCACAATAGAAGAATAGATCTTTTTGATTTTTAGATATTGAATGGAGTTCTTCCATTCTAGTCTATTCACTGGTACTGATCGTTGATACTGGATCAATTGTTTTCTTTCTTTTGTCCTAGCCCATGATCTGAACGAGTCGCACATACACCCTAGTACATGTTCCTCGTCGCTGAGGACATCCCCCAAGAGCGGGGGATTTCGTGACATTTCTGATTGGCTGTCTTGTGTTTCTAATAAGTTGTTTAATAGTTGGCATATTGAATCATATACATAATGGGCTGGTTTAGATCGATCTTAACCGGATGATTATGAATTATTTTATTTGTATATTAATAGATTAATGAATAGAATATTAAATCCGGTAAGAAGATAAAATCTCAAATCACCAATTCGTCTGAAATTTTTGTTATTTTTTCTTTTTTATTCAGTCGCTACAAGATCAACAATTCCATGAGCTTGGGCTTCTGTTGCTGACATAAAAACATCTCTTTCCATATCTTCGGATACAACCCATAAGGGTTTGCCTGTCCTTTGTACATAAACCCTTGTGACGGTTTCGCGCAGCTTCAAAAGTTCTTCCGCTTCCAAGATAAATTCTCCCGTCTGTGCCTCATAAAAAGAACTAGCAGGTTGATGGATCATTACCCTGATGATATAACATAATAAATGTTTATTCTATCTCGCATGATGGTAAGGTGAAGAGATAAAGAATAATAAAATATATAATTGAACAACCGTACAGGCATCTTTTACGCATTGCATACGGCTCTATAATGGAATTCGTTTTTACCTTACTTAAATATCAAATAAATTAAATATAGGGTCTATCAGACTCGGGTTGGTAAATGATCCAATAACCACCCTTCTTTTTGTTTTTGGAGTAGTTCAAAAATACTATGATGGCTCCGTTGCTTTATATATTTATTTCGTCTGTTATTTAGCAATCCCAAAGTTTCTTTTTTTTTTTTCAAATAAAAAAACAAGATTTTTTTTTTATTTTCATATTCTTTCATAACCTAAATATTGTTAAGAGCCTCCCGGCGTGAAAACAAAAAAGTTTGTGACGCTGAAATAGGCTTCCCGATAGATTAGATAAAATCGGAAATACCTTTTATCTCATACTACTCTTTCGATACATAATTTAAGGGTTAAAAAAATTTATCATATCGAATTCGAAGTGCCATGCTATTATTACTTAATATTCATATTTCATATAGCGCGAAGGCATAGTCTTCTTTTTTCTCTCAAATCAAATAAAAAACTCATTGGCGCCAAGCGTGAGGGAATGCTAGACGTTTGGTAATTTCTCCTCCGACCAGAATAAAAGATCCCATTGAAGCGGCTAATCCCATGCATATTGTCTGTATATCTGGTCGCACAAATTGCATAGTATCATAAATAGCTACTCCGGGTATTACCCATCCGCCAGGAGAATTTATAAACAAATATAGATCTTTGGTATCATCCTCTATACTGAGATATACCATAAGACCAATAAGTTGATTCGAGATCTCGCTATCAACCCCTTGGCCTAAAAAAAGTAATCTTTCTCGATAAAGTCGGTTGATTGGGATAAAGTTGTATCCCTTAGAAACCGTACATGCACCTTTTGATGCATACGGTTCAACAAAAATAACGAAAAAAAATAAAAGAATCAATGTGTAGATGTAGATTCTAGCGCTTTCTTTTATTTTTTTTTCTCATACCAGGCTTTTAACTTATAAAAAGGGGCTTTTCTTTCATTTTTCAAAAAAGATGGGCCTGTTTTGTTTATCTATAAAAAAAAATTACTAAATTTATCTAACTAACTTTTCATTGATGTATTGTTTCATCGAGATACAATCTCAATCGCGATGTAATTTTCTTGTTCCTGAATGGGCTTCTTCAATTTTTTTAGGTTTATGCTCTACTCCGAGTAAAGATCCGCCCGATTTGGATTTGCACATATATGACAAATGCCCCAATACCACGTCCTTTTGCTACGACTTCCTTTTTACAATTTATTTCATGTCTTACAACAGATATTCAATGCATTCATCATATTACTCGATTGATTAACAGTTTGAGATCACTTCTATTATAAATATATAAAGAAATAGAATATGATAGAATATAGTAATCATAAATAGATTTATTACCGGTTTTTTTCTAAACGGAGCCTGGATACTTCATTTTATTGGCCTAACCAAGATAACCATAAATTATTCTAATTGATAATATTAATCTGTATACCCTCCCGAAAAAATGGATCTAATTGAACTTCACGCTCCAAATTTTTGATAATTCAATCAATCTTTCTTGGGCGAAGGGGAGGATATCTCGATCGGGGAAGAGAATGGGGAAATACCATATGACCCAATATATCTGACAAGTCGCACTATACGTCAATCCACAATGCATCTTCCTCTCCAGGACTTCGAAAAGGTACTCTTGGAACACCAATAGGCATTAAATAAAAGAAAAATTAAGTACTATATCTCACTTTGATGTGAAAGCGTAACAATGGATTTAGTGTCCTACTAATATTGGCCTTTATCATATTTTATCCATAGATTGACTAAGTTCATAAAAAAAGATAAAGAAGACAAAATGAATAAAGGAAAATTATTACAAATAAGTCCTTTGAATGATGAACAAATATATATATGCATTCACTCATATAAAATGGTATCAACTCCCCTACCATTGCGTATTGGTACTTATCGGGTGTAGAATAGATCTGCTTCTTTTTGTTCCTACGAACAAAATAGTTTCATTATTACTAAAAGTAATTGAAAAGAATCAAACAAATCAAACAAATATTAATTCTTTCCCCAAGATAATCCACTAAAAAGAGGGTCCACAGCATAGTTTTTTCCAATGCAATAAAGTTACATTGTGTCTATTTTTCATTGATAAAGGGGTATTTCCATGGGTTTGCCTTGGTATCGTGTTCATACCGTCGTATTGAATGATCCCGGTCGTTTGATTTCTGTCCATATAATGCATACAGCTCTGGTTGCTGGTTGGGCCGGTTCGATGGCTCTATACGAATTAGCAGTTTTTGATCCTTCTGATCCTGTTCTTGATCCAATGTGGAGACAGGGTATGTTCGTTATACCCTTCATGACTCGTTTAGGAATAACCAATTCATGGGGCGGTTGGAGTATCACAGGGGGTACTGTAACGAATCCGGGTATTTGGAGTTACGAAGGTGTGGCCGGGGCACATATTGTGTTTTCGGGCTTGTGCTTTTTGGCAGCTATCTGGCATTGGGTGTATTGGGATCTAGAAATATTTACTGATGAACGTACAGGAAAACCCTCTTTGGATTTGCCTAAGATCTTTGGAATTCATTTATTTCTATCAGGGGTGGCTTGCTTTGGTTTTGGTGCATTTCATGTAACAGGATTGTATGGTCCTGGAATATGGGTGTCCGATCCTTATGGACTAACTGGAAGGGTACAATCCGTAAATCCAGCGTGGGGTGTGGAGGGTTTTGATCCTTTTATTCCGGGAGGAATAGCCTCTCATCATATTGCAGCAGGGACCTTGGGCATATTGGCGGGTCTATTCCATCTTAGTGTACGTCCACCTCAACGCCTATATAAAGGATTACGTATGGGAAATATTGAAACCGTCCTTTCCAGTAGTATTGCTGCTGTCTTTTTTGCCGCTTTTGTAGTTGCTGGAACTATGTGGTATGGTTCAGCAACGACCCCGATTGAATTATTTGGTCCCACTCGTTATCAATGGGATCAAGGATACTTCCAACAAGAAATATATCGAAGAATTGGTGCTGGGTTGGCTGAAAATCAAAGTTTATCTGAAGCTTGGTCTAAAATTCCCGAAAAACTAGCTTTTTATGATTACATCGGCAATAATCCGGCAAAGGGGGGGTTATTCAGAGCGGGCTCAATGGACAACGGGGATGGAATAGCTGTTGGGTGGTTAGGACATCCTATCTTTAGAGATAAAGAGGGGCGCGAACTTTTTGTACGTCGTATGCCTACTTTTTTTGAAACATTTCCGGTTGTTTTGGTAGACGGAGACGGAATTGTTAGAGCCGATGTTCCTTTTAGAAGGGCGGAATCTAAATATAGTGTCGAACAAGTAGGTGTAACTGTCGAGTTCTATGGCGGCGAACTCAACGGAGTCA